ACTCTTATTCAAAAGGTCCAATAATGTGTGTATATTGGACCTTTTGAGACAATTATAGGTCCTGGAAGGTAATTCTGATTGGTCAATAAAAATACATTTCAATGGAATTTCTTTTTTGTTTTTCTTTAGATTGGTTAATCTATCTTGAAAGGTAAAAATGGGTAGAGTAAACCTGTTTTTATTTTCTTTGAAATTAATGTCCTCTTCCTCCGCATGTAGAAAAGGAATAAATAAATCAATTAAATTACGAGAAGCTTCATAAAGTGCTTCCTTAGGAGTTAAACTTCCATTCGTCCATATTTCTAGAAAAAGTATCTCTTGTTTTTCATTCCCATTCCCATAAGAATGAATACTATGATTCGCATTTCGAACAGGCATAGATACAGCATCTATAGGATAACTTCCATTTTTAGAGTTAGTTGTTGGTTTCGTACGATATCCACGATCTCGCCTGATTTGTAATCCAATACACAAATCGATTGGTTCCGTCAGGTTAGCTATATGTTGTGTTGTGTCAACTATTTCCACGGAAGGTGGTGAGATGATATCTTGAGCGGTTACGTATTTAGGGCCCCTGGCGCAAATGGATGCGTCTCTAACTCCATATATATTACTTCTCAACACAATTTCTTTCAAATTTAGTAAAATTTCATGTACCGATTCTTCAATGCCTATTATCGTAGAATATTCATGCGGCACTTTCTCAGAGTTTGCACGTGTGATACATGTTCCTTCTATTTCTCCAAGTAAAGCCCTTCGCATGGCAATACCTATAGTATCGGCTTGACCTTTCATAAGCGGGGACAGAACGAAACGACCATAATAAAGACGTTTACTGTCTACTCTCGATTCAACACACCTCCACTGTAGTGTTCGAGCGGATCCTGCTACTTCCTCTCGAACCATACTATACTAATACTTTGATCAGATCATTGAATCATTTATTTCTCTTGAAATCCGTTTTTTTCTTATTTCTACACACGTCTTTTTTTAGGGGGTCGACATCCATTATGTGGCATAGGTGTTACATCACGTACGAAACTTAATAGTATACCACTTCTACGAATGGCTCGTAATGCTGCATCTCTTCCGAGACCAGGACCTTTTATCATAACTTCTGCTCGTTGCATACCCTGATTAACAACCGTACGAATAGCATTTAATGCCGCCGCTTGAGCAGCATAGGGTGTCCCTCTTCTTGTCCCTTTGAATCCGGAAGTACCAGCAGAGGCCCAAGAAACCACCCGACCTCGTACATCTGTAACAGTTACAATGGTATTGTTGAAACTTGCTTGAACGTGAATAATTCCTTTTGGTATTCTACGTCCATTCTTACGTGAACCAATACGCCCATTCCTACGTGAACCGATTCTTGGTATAGCTTTTGTCATATTTTATCATCTTATAAATATAAGTCAGAAATATATGGAAAGAAAAGATACGGAAATATCCATTTCATATTAAAAGAAATCCTTTATTTTTGTCTTTTCTTTAGAAAGTTCTTTTTTAGAAAGATTATCCTTGTCTCTGTTTATGTCTCGGATTGGAACAAATCACTATAATTCGTCCGCGCCTACGGATCAGTCGACATTTTTCACAAATTTTACGAACGGAAGCCCTTATTTTCATATTTCTTATTCCTTACCTCAATTTTGAATCTATTCCTTGGAAGAAAATAAGTCTCTTGAATTTTTTTTTAACTTCGAATTGTATCGTCATGAAAGGAATGCTTTAAAAATCACCTAATCATTCGAATCTTTGTTGCGAAGTCTATAAATTATACGTCCCCTGGTTGAATCATAACAACTTACTTCAATTTTGACTCTATCCCCAGGTAGTATCCGTATAAAACTGCGCCGGATCCTTCCCGAAACATAACCTAGAATTACATCTTTATTATCTAGGCGGACCCGAAACATACCGTTGGGAAGTGATTCAGTAATTAAACCTTCATGAATAAATTTTTGTTCTTTCATTCCAGGTAACTTCCTTGAAGTATCAACTAATGGAGGAAGAGTTATATAACTCACTTTTCCTCTCTATTTCACAAATAGGAAGTTAGAGAGAAAATTAGGATACCAGAGGAGGAGGATCACCATATATATAACAAAAGTTCGCCTCCAATTTTTTCTCGTCGAGCTTCTCGATCTGTCATTATACCTCGGGAAGTAGAAAGAATTACAACTCCTATTCCACCTAAAATCTTAGGAATTTGTTGATAGTCGGAATAAATTCGTAAACCGGGTCGGCTGATACGCTTTAAAGTAGTTCTGTGTATTCTTTTCCTAGTCTTTCTATGTCGCAGAGTTGAAACCAAGAAATATTTGTTATCTTCCTGATGTTTCCGAACGTTTTCAATAAAACCTTCTCGTAGAAGTATTTTCACAATATTTTCGGCGATATTAGTAGATGCTATTCGAACCGTTCCTTTTTTATTCATGTCAGCATTTCTTATAGAAGTTATTATATCGGCAATAGTGTCCTTACCCATGACGAACTATAATTATTGGTGCCTCCTAATTTTGATATAATCAACATGTTTCCTTTTTTTCTTTGTTTTATTTTCTTTCTTTTTTTTTTTTATTTATTATAAAATTATTTATTATTAAAAGTATATGCGTGAGACACAATCTACTAATCTACTAAATTTGATCTATTTTAGATGTTCTGATATATCATAGTCCCATCTAGTAGTATTTATAATACCTCGGGAGCCAATGAAACTATTTTAGTAAAATTCAACTGTCTCAATTCCCGAGCGATCGCACCAAAAACTCGAGTTCCTTTTGGATTTCCTTCTTGATCAATGACAACCGCAGCATTGTCATCATATCGTATTATCATACCGTTGTCACGTTTGAGTTCTTTACAAGTACGTACAATTACAGCTCTAATTATTTCCGATCTTTCTAGTGGCATATTAGGCACTGCTTCTTTGATTACAGCAACAATAACGTCACCAATATGAGCATATCGATGATTACCAGCTCCTATGATTCGAATACACATCAATTCTCGAGCTCCGCTGTTATCCGCTACATTCAAAAGGGTCTGAGGTTGAATCATATCATTTTATTGGAATCCGTTATTTTAATGCAAAGGATGAAGGAAAAAAGAAATATTCTCTGTCCAGAAATAAATAAACTTGCCGTTGTTTTTTCATCCTCAATACACTGTTTAGTTCTACATACCTATCCTGACAAATTGAGTTCGTATAGGCATTTTGGACGCAGCTAGTGAAATAGCTGCTTTGGCTACAGCTTCTGATACTCCGCCCATTTCATAAAGTATTCGACCTGGTTTAACAACGGATACCCAATATTCGGGGGATCCCTTCCCCGAACCCATACGTGTTTCCGCAGGTCTTACTGTAACAGGTTTGTCGGGAAATATACGTAACCATATTTTTCCACCACGACGCGCATATCGTGTCATTGCTCTTCGCCCCGCCTCTATTTGTCTAGCTGTGATCCAAGCGGGTTCAAGTGCCTGAAGAGCGTATCTGCCGAAACAAATACGATTGCCCCGACAAGATATTCCCTTCATTCTTCCTCTATGTTGTTTACGAAATCTGGTTCTTTTGGGGTTATAGTTGATGGTCGTTTCTTAATTCCATCTCTACTACAGAACCGGACATGAGAGTTTCTTCTCATCCAGCTCCTCGCGAATGAAAGGATTCAATAATATTACAGATACGCATGTATTTAATAAACTAATACACTAAGACATTTATTAATATTGAATTTGTTTTGTTATACAGGAAGATGTATATACAGGATATACAGCTAGAATATTTATGTTATGCATATTTATAGATATAAATAGATATAAATTATAGATTAGATATAAATTATAGATAATGCTTTTTATAATTATAGATAATGCTTTTTATTTTATAACGATCCTTGATCCTTATTTTTACCCTTATCAAATGATGCCAAAATATTGTAATGTAATCTCAATAAATAAAGGTTTCGCGGGCGAATATTGACTCTTTACTGTTTTATTCCTAGGCCAACCCATGACTTCTCAGAATAAATCAATTTTTTCTCGGTTCGTTCCGCCATCCCACCCAATGAATTATTCGGATTCGTTTTCAGTAGAATCCTATGCAGTCACAGGTTCCGTCGTTCCCATAGCTTCTCCATTAATGGTTAGGCCTGAACTCTGCAATGGAGCTCCCAACAAAATTCCTTCTCGAGTCAATGTCCTTAGTTTTTATTAACCCGAGGCTCTTTATTATTATTTATATTCATTCAGTATTGATGCTTTATCACATTGCCTTTATGAGGTAATTCATAGACCATACATATTGGAATCATATATCATTGATATTTTTGTTCTCTCTTTCTATCATCCTTCCATTTATCCACATCCCTTTATTTTTGTTTCACAACCCATAATCAGATTTTTTATGGAAAAGATTTTAGTTTCAGTTGCTGCAACTATATGATTGATCCACTCATCTCATATAGTGACTGTTTCTTGGGATCTCGACAATACGAAGCAATAAGTTGGTTATTAGTTTATTTTGTTTTTATTTTTGTTTTTATTTATTTTATATAGTTATTAAGTTATTTTATATAGTTATTAAGTTTAAGTAGGGTTTAGTCTATTTTTTTTTAGGGTTTAGTCTATTTTTTTAGGGTTTAGTCTATTTTTTTTTTTTTAATTCCAACCCTAAACTCTAAAGAAAAATTAACGAGTCACACACTAAGCATAGCAATTATAACAAATGGTCAATCGAATTTTTATTCAACCTTATAGAATTAGAATTGCTCATTTTTGTTTGATTTAACGGAAAAAGAATGAAACAGTTTGTTATTTTTTGTTCTATCACTGGCCAGAATGGCAAGATAAATAAAGGTCTATTATTCCTCGTCCACAAATATCCAAATTTTGATGCCTAATACTCCATAGATAGTTCGAATTGTATAGGAACAATGATCAATTTTAGCGCGAATTGTTTGTAGGGGAACCCTGCCCTCTCTGATCCATTC